AAAGAGAAACAGATCTTATTCTATACCCGATAAGTACCAATACGCAATGGGAGTATTTTGTTTGGGGAAAAGAATACATAGATACTTGTTTATCTTTATCATTTGAAATCATTCGAACAATTGTCCGATCCGATCGATCCGTTAGTTCCAATTTTTATTTATTCATTCTGCCTTTCTCTATGAGACTTCCAGTCTATATATAAAGTCTATATCTATATTATAATATTATAATCATTATAATCTATATACACTAGATTATATCTACTATGACTATGATATATAAATCTATATTATATTCTATATATGTCTATATATATATATAATATACATATAATTAAAATATACATATAATTAATATACATATAATATCTATATAATATATAAATATAATATTCTGTCATGTATCATAGTACATAGTATATATACATAGTATATATAAAATATAAATATAATATTACAAATATAATATACAAATATAATATAAATATAATAAATATAAAATATAATAATAATATAAATATATAAAAATATATAAAATGAAATTTAAATATTAAAAAAAATCTAATATCTAATATAAATAGAAATTATAAAATAAATATAAATAAATATAATATAATTTTAATATAAATAATATAATAAATTAAATATAATAAATATAAAATATAAATTATATGTAATGTAATTATTAATTTTATTATTAATTTTAATAATTAATAATTTTTTATTAATTTAAGAAATAAAGAGAAAAAATGATGAAAACAATAAAGCCATTGTTTTGTTACGTTTCCATATTAAAGTAAAGTATAGTACTTCATTTTTTCTTTATTTTAATGCCCGTTGGTGTTCCAAAAGTGCCTTTTCGGATTCCTGGAGAGGAAGATGCTACTTGGGTTGACTTATAGTGCGACTTGTTAGACATATTGGTCATATGGGATTTCCCCGTTACCTCCCCCGATCGAGTATTCTCTGTTTCGCCCAATCCAATAGATATATATTCAATTCAATATTGTATTGATTGAACCATCAAAAATTCGGAGCGTGAAGCACAATTAGATCAATTCCTATTGGGGATCAATATTATCAATTATTCTAATTGATGGTTTACTTGGACTGAGAAAATTAAAGTATACAGGCTCTGCTCATAGAATACCAAATTGGGAATGGTAAGAGTAAAGTACTAGAATGGGAGTGTAATTGTAGTAATATAAATATTGATGTAAATGTAGTAGTAAATGTAGTAATATTAAATTTAAATATAATATAATTATTTAATTTAATTATTAAAATTTAATTATTAATTATTATTTAATTAATTATTATTTATTATATATTAATTATATTATATTATTAATTATATTATATATTATAATATATTATAATTATATTATAATATATATTATAATATATATATATATATATATATATATATAACTATATGATCTATACGATACGATTACACGATATAATTACCGCTTGTATCATAGGCTATTCTTAGCCTTACTATAGAGATAATCTAAAAATAATCTCAAAAGGTATAATCTCAAACTGTCTACCAAGTATTATGATGAATACATGGAATCGTTTGGGTAAAGGTATGAAACGAATTGAAAAAAAAATAAGCAGTACTGAAATCATTTGCCCTATATGTGCAAATATAATTCGGGCAAATCTTCCCCCGGAGTAGAACAAAAACCTAAAATAATTGAAAGGACCCATTCAGGAACAAGAAAATTACATCGTGATTTGAATTTTGATGAAACAATACATCAATGAGAAGTTAGTTTAATAAGTTACGAAAATTCTTTTTTTTTTTACTTTTTATACATTATAGAATATAGGGAACGGGAAGGAGGCCAAAACTCATGTTAAAAAAAATGGAAGAAAAGCAAAACGCTTCATTAGAAAAACAGTTATAAAAAAAAAGAAATAAGACTGGAATCGACACATTGATTTTTTTCTCTTTTGACCCGTATGCATCCAAAGGTGCACGTACGGTTCCACAGGGATACAATTTTGCCCTAATCAACCGACTTCATCGAGAAAGACTACTTTTTTTAGGCCAAGAGGTTGATAGCGAGATCTCGAATCAACTTGCTGGTCTCATGGTATATCTCAGCCTAGAAGATGCTACTAGGGATCTTTATTTGTTTATAAACTCTCCAGGCGGATGGGTAATACCAGGAATAGCCATTTATGACACTATGCAATTTGTGGTACCCGATGTACATACAATATGCATGGGATTAGCAGCTTCAATGGGATCTTTCATTTTGGTCGGAGGAGAAATTACCAAACGTCTAGCATTCCCTCACGCTTGGCGCCAATGAGTTTTTTTAGAAAAAAAAAGAAGACTATGCCTTCGCTCTATCGAATATGAATCAAAAAAAAAAAAAAAGAATAAGTAATAATAGCATGGCACTTCGAGTTCGATATGAGCAAACCATTATTGTTTTTTCCTAACATGAGATTTTGTATTGAGATAATAGTATGAAAAAGAAGAGTTATTACCAATTGGATCTTGATCTTATGTGTCAAGAGTTAATTTCAGCGTCACAAACCATTTTTCTTCCACACCACACACCAGAAGTCTCTTTCTTATCTTTATGTTATCAGAGAAAGAGTAAAAAAAATGGAAAAATTTATTTTATCCTTCTTGGATCGTATCAAAAAGAAACTTTGGGATTGCTAAACCACAGACAAGATAAATAGATAAATTATATATATATATAATAAAGTAAAATAAAGCAACAGAACCATCATAGTATTTTTCTTTACTACTACGAAAGGAAGGGTGGTAAATGGATCATCTAAACATTTGGATCATATGAGTTATATTTCTTCTTTTCGATAGAAGAAATTCTATTGCAAAAGGAAAGGAAGAAAAAATAAATTCCATTGCAGAGCCGTATGCAATGTACAAAATATGCCCGTACGGTTGTTTAATTTCTTCTTGTTATTTTGATTCCCCCTTACTTTAATCAAATCGTGCGAGATACGCATAGAAGAATCGTTCATGATGTTATATCAATATCATCAGGGTTATGATTCACCAACCTGCTAGTTCTTTTTATGAGGCACAAGCAGGGGAATTTATCCTGGAAGCAGAAGAACTGTTGAAGCTTCGCGAAACCCTCACAAAAGCTTATGTACAAAGAACGGACAACCCTTTATGGGTTATATCCGAAGACATGGAAAGGGATGTTTTTATGTCAGCAACAGAAGCCCAAGCTCATGGCATCGTTGATCTTGTAGCGGTCGAAGATGAGAATACTGGAGATTTTATATTTATATAAATATAGAATTCCATTTCAAAATTAGAATTTTCCGTGATTTGATAGTGAATAGAAATCTTTCATAATCATCAACCATCAGGTTAAGATCGATCTAAGCCAATCCACTCTATTCTATCTAGAATGAGATTATATAGACACGACATGCCAACCATTAAACAACTTATTAGAAACGCAAGACAGCCAATAAGAAATGTCACGAAATCCCCCGCTCTTCGAGGATGTCCTCAGCGTCGAGGAACATGTACTAGGGTGTATGTGCGACTCGTTCAGTTCAGATCATGAGTTTGAAGAAATGAAAAAAATTTTTCCAGTATCAATGAACACTACCAATGAATAGGATAGATAGAGTGAAAGACCGCCATTTAATTTACTATCTAAATAACTATCTAAAAATGAGGATCTATCATTTACCTATTATGTTATGTAATGTAATTTATGGTTTCTATTGGTGCAAATCCAATCACTCCGTTTTAGATGAGAAGCAATTCTCCATTGGTAGCAAATAGTTATCCATTAAGCGGAGGAAATAGTCTTATAAGAAGCAAAAGGGTTATGCTCCTATTCTTATTCTTGAAAAAAAAAACGGACTAACACGGACTAACAGGGTCAGCTACCTAGCCAACTTTCACTTTACAGAATTAAATGCCGTCACTGTATGGATAGCTTTTTTGTGAAAAGGACTATCTAATTATAATTAGAAAAAAAATTCTAATTGAAAAAAGGATGGGGTAGAGCCAAAGAGTGTGAACTATACAAGTTCACAATAAAATTCGATGAAATGAAAGAAGAGGCTCCGGTGTATAGAGAGGACCTCACCGTTTAAAAAGTTGCCATAGAAACGAGGAAACCCACTATTTAGCAGCAGTAGAATTTATTATTTCCAGGCAAGATACCTGGAAGTAAAAATTGTGGTCGGGAAGGTCATAGTAGCAAAAGCCATTGGAATTTATATTTTATATATCGGAAAAATCCGTTTTGTTATTAATCGACCGGAGGAAAAGGATGACTGAAAGAAGAGAAATCCATTAGTTATTCAATAAAGTTTCATTTGATTTAATGACCAGAGTTAAACGGGGATATACAGCTCGAAGACGTCGAAAAAAAATTTGTTTATTTGCATCAACCTTTATAGGGGCTCATTCAAGACTTACTCGAACGAGTACTCAACAAAGAATGAGAGCTTTGGGTTCCTCTCATCGAGATAGGAGCAGGAAAAAGAGAGATTTTCGTCGTTTGTGGATCACTCGGATAAATGCAGTAACTCGTGAGGATATGGTATCCTATAGTTATAGTAGATTCATACACAATCTGTACAAGAAACAATTGCTTCTGAATCGTAAAATACTTGTGCAAATAGTCCTATCAAATAAGATTTGTTTTGATATGATTTCAAATAAAATCATTAATCAATCAAATACAAATAAAGGAATAAAAGAATCTTAATAGAATATAAGAATATACTATACAGGAAACAAGAATGATTGAAACAGAATTTCCCGGAGTCCATTCTCCGGGAAGATAGAAGAAAAATAAATTAAGATTTGAAATAAACGAGCATCTTAAAAAAAAAAAAAAAAATTTATTACCCATTTTTCCTTTTTTATAACATTTTATAACACAAGAATCAACTCGGGATTCTAGGTTTTTCGAGCAAAACATTAATCTGAGCTTGAGTTCCTATTGGAGTTTTGAGGAGTATGTCTATTTATTTTTGGTTCTAGGACCAGTAGTTCTAGGGATCGACTCCCCTCTCTCCAATTGTTTCTCATTATTACGAAAAGGTAACGAAGATAAAATACGAGCTTGTTTTATAGCAATAGTAATTAATCGTTGTTGTTTCAAGGTCAATCTATTCATCCGTCTAGATAAGATTTTTCCTTGTTCACTAATAAATCGACTAATTAAACTCATGTTTCTATAATCGATTCGATCCCCCGATCCAATTGGGGGTAAACGCCTACGAAAAGATCGCTTGTATTTACGAAAAGGTTGTTTGTATTTATCCATGGTTTGCTTATTCCTTGTTTGTTTATTTCTTATACTTATATCTTATATATAATTATATATAATTATATCTTATAATTAATTATTACTTATATATACTTATAATTAATTAATTATTACTTATATATATATATAATATATATATATAAATATATATATATATATATAATAATAATATATAATAATAATATATAATATTATAATTATAATATTATAATATAAATAATAAATATAAAATATAAATAAAATAATCTAGAAAATACAATTCTACTTTTTTTATTCATTTAATATCCGACCAAAATAGGATTTGGTTTGTATTATCTATGTGAAGATGTCAAGTTCTTACTCTTCCCGCTCCTTGGAAAAATCACACATGCATTCTGTTCCATCTATTTCTTTATTTCCCCATGAATCATATATTTTTTACAATAGCGACAAAATTTTCTCAATTCTAATCGATTGGGTGTATTGTGTCGATTCTTTTGAGTAATATATCTAGAAAAGCCCGGCGATTCTTTATTGACACCCTTTCGAACACAACTGGTACATTCCAAAATCACTATAATTCTGATATCTTTACCCTTGGCCATGAACCTCCTTTTCATTTTGGATCGACTTCACTTTTTAACTCTCCTCATTTTTGTTTTTGATCCGAACCAAAAACGAAAGAAAATAAAAAATCTATATTTACTAACTAGAGATGGAATTTTAAAATATTATTATTATTAGAAGTCGAATGACTTCGAAGTACTATAATCTAAAATCTAATTACTATGAATTACTATAACAATAAAGAAAGAGAGTCATATTCATTAATAGAAGTTCATTAATATAAGAATATTAAATATAGTAATAATTAAGTAATACAATTTTTTCTAACTAGGAATTATTCCTTTCCTATCCTAATTCCTAATCCACATTTCTATTTCTTTTATCCCAAATTATATCGTAGATTCACTGTATTTTGACTGAGGTTCGATACACTTTTTTTTCCTATCCTAAAGAAAAGGGGATCTAAATTGAAGCCATGTTACGTGGAATGGTATCTCAAATCTTCTTCATTTCTTCACATATCAATACAAGACAAGAATTCAATTAGAATTAAAAAAAGGGGAATGACAAGGCATCTGGAAATAAACGATTAATTTCTATCAATAGACCCGCTAAAGACCCAAACCATAGAGTGGTTAGCACAGGTGCCGTGGAGAGATATGTTTTTATATCTCGCATTTTAAATCCTCCTTCTTCTTTGATATTTATTTATTTTAAATTTTTTTCTTTATTATTAATCATTATACTTATTATTAATATATTTTATATTTTATTTATATTTATATAAATATTATATATTTTTTATTTATTTTATATTTATTATATTTATATAAATATTATTTATTATTATTATTTATTATATTATTATATAAATATTATATTATTAATATAAATATATTATTATTATTATTATATATATTATTATTATATATTATACAATATTATTATTATATATATGTTATATATATGTTATATGTTAATAATATATATGTTATGTTATATATTGTTGATATGTTAATAATATATATGTTTATGTTATATTAGTTAGATATTAGTTATATTAAGTTAATTACGTTATAGTAAATATTAATTATTATAATTTAATTATAATTTAATATTAATATAATATATTTTTAGATTTTTAATATTTTAATTATTTAATTTTAATATTAATTATTTATAATTTTATAATTATTTTTTTATTTTATTTTAATATTTTAATTTTAATATTTATTTTTTAATATTTAATTATTATTATTTAATATTATTTATATTTATATTTATTTATATTTAATATATATATATATTAAGTAGTAAGGTAGGTAAGGTAGAGGAAAAATAGGTGAAAAACGAACGATGTAGAAAACAAGACATGGATTTTGTACAATGACACTGTACAACAATCTTAAAAAGGGATGTAGCGCAGCTTGGTAGCGCGTTTGTTTTGGGTACAAAATGTCGCGGGTTCAAATCCTGTCATCCCTACTATTCTTTCTCCTATGGACAGTTACAGGAGATTCATTGAGTAAGATCGGGTAAAATTGGACATAATTTTTGCATACTATATGTACACAAGACCCCCCAAGGGTCAAAAAATATTTTCTTTACAATCGAATCTAATCTTATGGGATATAAGAAAACGCTCTTAGTT